TTCTTATACTATTTTTTTATATATTATTATCTCCGGATCCTGCGTTTTTGGATCATGATCGAGCCAAGTATCACAACTTCTTCTACCCATCCTGTATATTGTCCTTTTCATTCTGTGTTGAAATAGAAACTTATTATATTAGTAGGCGAGATTTTACGAAAAAGGTTCTTTCTATTCCTTTATATTCATAGCATAGGAGAAACTACTATTTTTTTTTTTTTTTTTTTTCAATATCCCCTCGTTATTAGTTACTAACCCTAGTGATTGGATTTATATGCTTATTCTGATCGGAATATTCAAATGATTTTCATCGAATGACTATTCATCTATTGTATTTTCATGTAAATGAGGGGCAAGAAAGTTCTATGGAAAAATGGCGGTTCGATTCGATGTTGTTTAACGGGGAGTTAGAATACAGGTGTAGACTAAGTAAATCAATGGACAGTCTTGGTCCTTTTGAAAATACCAGTGTAAGTGAGGATCCAATTTTAAATGATATGGATAAAGACATTTTAAATTTTAGCGACAAGTCTAATTACAGTAATGTTGATCATTTAGTCGGCGACAGATACATTCGGAATTTCATATCTGATGACACTTTTTTCGTTAGGGATAGTAATAGGGACAGTTATTCCATATATTTTGATATTGAAAATAAAAATTTTGAGATTGACAACAACCGTTCTTTTCTAAGTGAACTAAAAAGTTCTTTTTATAGTTATCAGACTTCTAGTTATATGAATAATGCACCCCAAAGTGACGATACTCGCCACGATCGTTACATGTATGATACTAATTCTCATTATAGTTGGAATAATCACATTAATAGTTGTATTGACAGTTATCTTGGTTCTCAAATTTGTATTGATAGTTATATTTTAAGCAACAGTAACAATTCCAGTGACAGCTACATTTATAGTTACATTTGTGGCGAAAGCGTAAATAGTAGTAAAAGCGAGAGTTCCAGTATAAAAACTAGCACAGATGATAGTGATTTTAGTATAAGTTCTAATAATTTAAATGTAACTCAAAAATACAGGCATTTGTGGATTCAATGCGAAAATTGTTATGGATTAAATTATAAGAAATTTTTAAAATCAAAAATGAATATTTGTGAACAATGTGGATGTCATTTGAAAATGAGTAGTTTTGATAGAATCGAACTTTCGATTGATCCCGGTACTTGGGATCCTATGAACGAAGACATGGTCTCTCTGGATCCCATTGAATTTCATTCGGAGGAGGAACCTTATAAAGATCGTATTGATTCTTATCAAAAAAATACAGGATTAACTGAGGCTGTTCAAACAGGCACAGGTCAACTAAATGGTATTCCCGTAGCAATTGGTGTTATGGATTTTCAGTTTATGGGTGGTAGTATGGGATCTGTAGTGGGCGAAAAAATCACACGTTTGGCCGAGTATGCTACCAATCAATTTTTACCTCTTATTCTAGTGTGTGCTTCCGGAGGAGCACGCATGCAAGAAGGAAGCTTGAGCTTGATGCAAATGGCTAAAATATCTTCCGCTTTATATGATTATCAATTAAATAAAAAGTTATTTTATGTAGCAATCCTTACATCCCCTACCACAGGCGGGGTGACGGCTAGTTTTGGTATGTTGGGAGATATCATTATTGCCGAACCCAATGCTTATATTGCATTTGCAGGTAAAAGAGTAATTGAACAAACATTGAATAAGACAGTACCTGAGGATTCACAAGTGGCTGAATATTTATTCCATAAGGGCTTATTCGATCCAATCGTACCACGTAATCCTTTAAAGGGCGTTCTGAGTGAGTTATTTCGGCTACATGCTTTCTTTCCTTTGAATGAAAATTAGATTAGAGCCTTAGAGTCTTAATTTAATAAAACTTAATAAATTTTTTTATGTGTGGTGATCAAGTAGTTATTTAATTTATAGGAATCAAAGTCAAAATCCGAAGAATGGATTTTGACTTTGGTAACATAAGATTGAATTGTAGAAAGAACCATCCGGATCGTTTTTTTATCGATATTCCTGGTTACTAATACTAACTAGGAAATCTCTATTAAACAAAAGAGTGAATTCTTTCGCTTTCTTCCGTGGAATTAGTTAACAAGGTCTTGCATCTTTCTATATCTCCCGAAAATAATCCCCCACTAAGAATCCTTTTTGTTGGATCGTATTATAACGAATTCTTTGGGAGTTTTTAGGAAATACTTTCAAATTTTATTAAATTATGAAATTTATAAGACAAGAAAAGATAATAACTACTAATACGAATAATAAAAGGGTGGATTATCGTATATATATATTTCATGTAGAAACATGTAGAAAGATGAATAGGTCCATTTATTTATATATTTATTGTATTTTATTAATTAATATATATTTCTTAAATTAATATATATTTCTTAAAACATATACTTATAGACTCCCTATTAAGTATATATATACTCACTTAAGTATATATATACTCACTTAGGTATACTTAGTATAATATAACAATTATATATGAATTTTAAGATATCTTTATAACAATATAAGGATAAGGTTCAAATATAAAACAATAAATATAACAATAAATAACAGGTACAAATATTAAATCGAGGTACCCATTCTATGATAACTCTCAACAGTCTCCCCTCCATTTTTGTGCCTTTAGTGGGCTTAGTATTTCCGGCAATTGCAATGGCTTCTTTATCTCTTTATGTTCAAAAAAACAAGATTTTTTAGATACAACAAGGACAAATCTTATATATATATTTTTTCAAGACTTACTTGGATCATAACACGGATATCTATTTAGTAAAATATGGTATAATATGCGGCTTCCTTCGGGCATAAGCTCTTATGTATGTGTAAACATGATAAATGAATTATAACTATTTTCAAATAGATCGGGATCGGGGAGAATTTCTGAAATGTAAAGTCAATATATCTATATGTATTAGGAAATCATATGAAAGGGATGTTATTATTTTAGTTTGGATCTAAGAAATTCGATGAATTATCCCTAAAGGTTCACATCATAATAGTGCTGGTTGATGAGAGTTACTTCGGAAACAAAAAAAAGTAAAAAAAAAAATTATTTTTGTTATTCTCCCAATTCCAATAAAATGCAACTAGGTCTAGTTAGAGTATGAGTTGGCGATCAGAACGTATATGGGTAGAACTTATAGCGGGGTCTCGAAAAACAAGTAATTTCTGTTGGGCCTTTATTCTTTTTTTAGGTTCATTAGGGTTTTTATTGGTTGGAACGTCCAGTTATTTTGGTAGGAATTTTATATCTTTATTTCCTTCTCAGCAAATAATTTTTTTTCCACAAGGTATCGTGATGTCTTTCTATGGGATCGCAGGTCTTTTTATTAGCTCCTATTTGTGGTGCACAATTTCGTGGAATGTAGGTAGTGGTTATGATCGATTCGATATAAAAGAGGGCATAGTGTGTATTTTTCGTTGGGGATTTCCTGGAAAAAATCGTCGCATATTCCTCCGATTCCTTATGAAAGACATTCAGTCCATCAGAATAGAAATTAAAGAGGGTATTTATGCTCGTCGTGTCCTTTATATGGAAATAAAAGGACAAGGAGCCATTCCCTTGACTCGTACTGATGAGAATTTTACTCCACGAGAGATTGAGCAAAAAGCTGCTGAATTGGCCTATTTCTTGCGTGTACCAATTGAAGTATTTTGAAAAAAGGAACTGAAGAATGAATACTTTGCAAGAGATAAAAAACTCAAGAATCATCTTTTTTTCTATAGCATAACTTAACTGAAGTTTCTTCAGAACGCTTACTCGAGCCAAAGCAAACGTATATGAAACAATTCTAAAACTAAATTGTTTATGTCCACAATTTTTTTTATGCGTATGTAAATTCACTTAACTCAATTCAGTAACAAATCTAAATGATAGATTCATCATATATCAAAACAAAACATTTCATCATAAAGTAAAGAATTTTTTTTCTAAATATTTGATATTTTGATAGAACGGGAGTTCTTTCGTCTCGAAATCCGACTACTTTTAATTTGAAGAGGGCTCTTTCTTATTCTATATTCTTTCTAAATTCAAGGACTAACCGCTGTACTGAATCACAAAAAAATCCGGAAATACATCGATGACTTGTAATAGAACTTATGCTTGATAGAAAGATTAGTATCATATAGAGTCGACGAATGAGGTGCGTTCATTAAAAATTTTTAAATTCACAGACGAAAAAATGGCAAAAAAGAAAGTATTAATTTCCCTTCTATATCTTGCATCTATAGTATTTTTGCCTTGGTGGATCTCTCTCTCATTTAATAAAAGTCTGGAATCTTGGTTTACTAATTGGTGGAATACTAGGCAATCCGAAATTTTTTTGAATGATATTCAAGAAAAGAGTATTCTAAAAGAATTCATAGACTTAGAGGAACTCTTACGTTTGGACGAAATGATAAAGGAATACCCGGAAACACATTTACAAAAGCCTCGCATCGAAATCTACAAAGAAACGATCCAATTGATCAAGATGCACAACGAGGATCGCATCCATACAATTTTACACTTCTCGACAAATATAATCTGTTTCGGTATTCTAAGTGGTTATTCTATTCTAGGTAATGAAGAACTTGTTATTCTTAACTCTTGGTTTCAAGAATTCCTATACAACTTAAGCGACACAATAAAAGCTTTTTCTATTCTTTTATTAACTGATTTATGTATAGGATTCCATTCGCCCCACGGTTGGGAATTAATGATTGGCTCTGTCTACAAAGATTTTGGATTTGCTCATAATGATCAAATTATATCCGGTCTTGTTTCTACTTTTCCAGTCATTTTAGATACAATTTTTAAATATTGGATCTTTCGTTATTTAAATCGTGTATCTCCTTCACTTGTAGTGATTTATCATTCAATGAATGACTGAAAAGTGATCGAACGATCCAATTATAATATTTGTTACTTTGTACATAAGCAAAACATTCAAAATTGTACTTACTACCCATCCAAGGGATTCCTCCAATATTCCAGTA